CTTTGCAATATTTGATTGATCACAATTCTATATATTCCCTTTACTATAGAAGTTCCCAGAGAATTCATTAGAGGAATGTTTCCAATGAAAATTGTTTGTTCTTGCATATCCCTGCGGGTTTTCCAAATTAGTCCTGCGGATACATATAATTCAGAAGAATATGTGAGTAATTTATACACAGCATCTCTTTCTTTTATCAATGGTTCTACAAATTGATATGTTTCCATAAATAATTGAAATTCCGCTTTTTGATCCGTATCTTCTATTTTTGGAAACTTAGAAAGTTCTTCCATCAAGCCCTGATCAATGAACCTACAAAATCCTTCAAATTGTATCTGATTCAACCCGGGTATTGTATACATTCCCTCATTTCCATCCTGGAGCATTTTGAATTTCCTATTTATCAAAAAATCCCATTATTAGATCATTCTTCATCGAATCATATAGATGATCTAGTAACGGTAGAATTTAGATTCTGTTTACTGAATCGCATGAAATTTGACTCCATTCCAGATATGGAATGTATGAAATACATATGAACGGCGGAAGAAAGAGAATTTTCTATTTCAAATTAGAATTTGCAACAGATACAAATGGAAAGGGGTTGATAAAACATTCCTAGAAAGAGAATTGTGCCACTTAGGCTTACTATATTATGATTATGGGATTTTGTATAGAATATCAAAACGGATTCCATTCCTAGCATTATTATGCTATTCCATATTCCAATCAACTTGCATACCAGACAACTAAATGGATTCGGTATTTGATCTTTTCGTTGAGATAAAGACATAAAAACCAGAAACAATATAGAGTCTATTTTTTTAGCACTTAACCTCTTTTATGATTCCATTGTTCAAAAAAGATTCACAGAGAAGAGATCTTTTTTTACCTAACCCAGTTTTTAGTAGAATTGGCAGAATACGATGGAGAAAGTTAGAATTGTAAAGTATCAAAGTATCTAAGAAGAGCTGGATTTATTAAACACGTGCAGATAGAGCTATCTATAGATCCGTCTTCTCCTTTATTTCCGTGCTCTATCAAAACAAAGTTTCTATTTTCTATTCCACGAAAAACTGAAGCACGATAATTTTCTGATAATTTCCTATAGGCAACATATATAAATAAGATACCCAATTCGATTAGATATCTGTGTAACAATTTCTGTTCTGGGGTTTACATATACTCATAATTGTTGTTATAATTGAAATTGAGAAGGATTTTGGATTGAAACGAATCAACACTGATATGTTATGTGCCAACTTTTTGATTATGTCATTAGGAAAACACAATTGGAGATTCAAATCAAAAACTAGTTCACGAATTCGCAGGCAGCAGTCAATAGTTAACGGTTCCAAGTTGTCATAATATTTTTTATGACTGAAAATCCGCCCTTTTAAATATTAATAGAAAGGGGAGGGGAAATTTTTAGGCATTATGTGTTTTGAGATACTATACAATCAATCGAAGGGTTGGATCAAATCCAACCAAAAAGAAAAAAATAAATAAAGAGGAGGAGGGTTTCTTTTAGGAAAAGGATTAAGAAAAGGAGGATTAAGGTGCAAGTACAATAAAAAAAGAAGTTCCGTACTCCAACCCGAAGGGGAAAATTTTCATCTATTTTGTATCAATTTGGCGGCATGGCCGAGTGGTAAGGCGGGGGACTGCAAATCCTTTTTCCCCAGTTCAAATCCGGGTGTCGCCTGATCAACAAAAAAAGGCTCAAAATCTCTGATTCTGTTCCGCTGATAGAACTCTCCAAATTATTCCCCAGCGGAAGTAGAAGAAATGGACTGTTGATACTTGTTTGCTTCTACGCATCGGATCTGGGGGTTTTCTAAAAGATTCTAAATCTTTGGATCTAGAATTCAAGGAAAGATTCGAATGGGGGAAGGGCTCTCAAGACTTCTCGATTCCTTTCTACTGCTAATCTTTCTACTACTAATGTAGTGTTTACGGACTGGGTCTTGAATTCCATTGGATAGCCGGATAGGAAATGGAATTCCATTAGTAGTTATGGAGAGGGGGGAAGATCCTTTAGATACTTTATATATGGACTCACGAGAATCTCTGAATGTTCAGGCATTCAATCAATATTAGATTGGATTTTTAATTTACTTTAAATAAAATAGATATAGAAAAAGTGCAAAAAAATTTCTTTTCAGCAACCTCTCGTCAAGAATATGAGATACCATCTCCCAACTGTCTCTGCGAAACATTCGGGAGATGGTATGAATTAGATCAAAAGGGAAATAGAGGTATGGAATAGATAGTGATCTATGATTATGCTTTTTTACTTTACTTATAAAGATTAACAAAAAAGAATAGGCCTTATTCTTCCTACATGTTCCATTAATAAGAGTTCCTTGAGATATCATTGCATATTTTACTTGTATTTAGTCTTTCCAGATTTCAAATCATATAGGAATTTTTTAGAATTGGATTTGTTGAATTGGTTCATCAATAGTCTTCGGTCAGAATCCCTTTTTGACTCTGCGCCATTGATTCCACTATTATTAGTGAGCAATAATGGAATAATTCCTTCATCAAGATCGGGGACATAATTCACATGGATATAGTAAGTCTTGCTTGGGCTGCTTTAATGGTAGTCTTTACATTTTCCCTTTCACTCGTAGTATGGGGAAGAAGTGGGCTCTAAAGGTACTACTAATTGGGTTGAGGAATCAAACTCTATCAATTGTTTTATAGGTCGTTCTGCAAGGCGGTTTGAACTCTTTAAAAAGAAAAAAATCGAATATATCTTCATTTTGAAATTCCATTGGATTCTGGTGGAATAATGTATTATATGACTAATACGCTTTCAATCAAAGAGATATTTCACGGATTCCCATGTTTGTGTTTCGAAAGGAAAGGGATACAGATGATAGAAAATTTAGTCCAACTTAATTCTTCCTAACTTTTCTATTTCAATGAATGGGCTCTTACCAGAATGATAGATGGATACTGAGGAAGACCCGATCCCCCTTTCTTTCCCCTTTTACTCTTCAAAAAGGAAGTCGTTTTGTTAAGTGTATACGCACTTTATATGAGAAAGAATAGAAACATAGTGGTTGTCTAATGAGATACTATGCATAATAAAAGAAGATCTTGCCTTAGGGGCGTCACATATTGCGCATTTTCCTTTTTTTATTATTTTCTATTATTTTTCCTTTTCTTTTCGGAATTTCGATTTTATCGACGCATTTCATATCATGGTTCAACCGTTAAAAATCTGTGAGGTTTACTCTTCGAAATCCGAAAAAGTGCCCACAGAACTCTTGTCAATGGCTCAATCAATTATTTCTTCGGAATGCTAAAAAAAATGACTATTTGATTTTATTAATATATGCCCATATCGGTTTTCCTGCATTGATTTGATTCTTTCGATAGATCCTGAAATTCATAGTGTAAATAATCAAAAATCTAGAAATTCGAACTATAAGAGTCAGACGATTATTTCGGATTGCTCGAAACAAATAGATGTATCAAAGAAATAGAAATAGAATTGGGTCCTATGTCCATTCTATATATGAAATAAATGGAATTGATATCTACATATATGAAGATAATATTGTAGATTGATTTATATTTAGCCTCTATCTTTATTAGATTCTAAAGTACAACTTTCTTTATACGCTGTATAACTTTATACACTACAATAATACTAACACTAATAGATAGTATGGTAAGAAAGAAGGGTTCATCTATTTCTTTCTTACCGTACTATCGGATCTCATAGAATACTGCCGGTTATAGTCCGCTCATTTCATTTAAGACACAAAATTAGAATCCTTTTCATTTGATTTGTTTAACCATTAACTCCTTAATCATTTTGACTTATGGTTTTTACGTAAATGATAAGTAGAAACGCAGTAGGGACTAGAATGAACAGTGCAGTAGCAATAAATGCAAGAATATTTACTTCCATAATCTCATCGTTTTTTTACTTCAAAATAACTCGGGATTTAATCCCATAGAGATAATAAATCTTTCTCCTGTCAATTCAATGAATGAATTCCCTCTCGATGATCTTGAAATCAGATCAATATCATGAATAACAATATCTGAGCTATCAAACCAATTCGTCGTCAAGAATTGAATAGTATAACATAGGAAGATCGTTTATCCATACCGAATCAAAAATTTCTTTATTTCGCATTCTTTTCTGTTCTTTATCTATAACCTACCTTACGTCCTCCTTGTACAATCATCGGATAAAGTATCGTCCGACCACCCGCCCGTTTCCATTAGTTACAAACCCCCAACAAACAATCGAAGCGAAGTGGAAAAAGAAGGGAGTTACGTTCTAAACTCCGTTTTTTTTTAATGATCTAGTTTTCTTGGAAGACAAAGAAGTGTGATAAAGAGGAGTCCCGGGATAAAGGATGGAATATTCCATCAAACTAACTATTTTAGTTTGGGGTTTGTTCGTTCTTCGACGAGCCCTCTAAAAAAATATCAAAATAGGAAGGAAAAATGGATTTATTCCCCTGCTACTTGCTAAGCTAAAGGGGGTGGGATATTGATCTTTATTTTTCTTTTACCCTCCCTCCTTAGGTTATTCGTACTGGGATACCTATACCAAAAGCTCAGCGTACAATTTGAATGAAATAGATTTTTCAACTTCACATTAGTAATTGCCGTTACACAAACAAAACCGAAGTCAGAAGGGGGGATTTTTGAATCTGGAAAAGTATTCTATCAGGGAAATGAAATTCTGTTAATGTGAAATTCATTTTGTATTGTACAAGAAATGAATTCAATTTGGGTCTGTGCGCCCAAGAAACATATAGTCCTCTATTCCATTCCATGAATTGGGAACAATCGAAAAAGCAGACTCAGTATCTCATGGAATACGGACTAGAATGCTCTCAATAATTGTACTAAATATGTCTTTCTCCTACCAATCTGTAGGAGTTGAAATAATGAAAATCCCCCTATTTATTTGATGAGAAATGCGAAATGCCAAAGGAAAGAAAAAAGAACCCCCTTGGGAATGA